GGTAAGGTGGCCGAGGAGTAGGCGATAGATTGTAAGTCTATAAACAAGAATTAGTTCTTTCTTATCAGGCTTGATAGTTTAATCGAGAATATCATATTGCAAATATGAAGATGTATAAAATGTACTCAAGCTTAAGATTTAAAAGTCTGTCTTTTTTTTTCGCCTTTGAAGGGCAATAGTTTAAATAACTTAAAATCTTAAACTAAAATAAATAGCGACGGTGCCAAAAGTATAAATATGTTAACGACGATAAATATTGGAGTGAATGAGGAAAAATCGACTGCTGACCTGGTGGTCATTTTAGTCTTGATCGAAGTGAGCAGGAAATATCTCATCGATAATCGGAGATAAAAATAGAGAGTGATTAAGGAGGAAACGATCAAAACTAAAAGTGGCAAAATCATGGCTTTGCATGAAAGGGACTCGATTACGATTCACTTTGGAATAAAACCCGTAAAAGGGGGAAGACCGCCTAGTGAAAGCAATGAAAATGAGTTGAGTAGGTTTGTATATGGCAAGGAGGCCTTGCCCATAACTAAGTCGGGAAGTCAAAATAGTTGTTGATGGTTGAATAATAGACAAATAGAAGACGAAATAACTATATAAAAGATGAAGTAAATCAGTCAGGATGATTCTCCCGTGGTCATAGAAGCTAGCATTCAGCCAATATGGTTGATTGACGAAAATGCTAAAATCTTACGAAGAGAGGTTTGATTTAACCCCCCAACCGAGCCGATTAGAGAAGAAAGCATGGCGGCTGACATCAGGATATAATAAAAAAAGGAGGAGTTGGGGATAAGAGTAATTAAAAATATAGGAGCGGCCTTCTGTACCGTTATAAGAACGATTAATTGAATTCAATTTAACCCGTCTACAATTGCTGGCAGCCAAAAGTGGAATGGAGCTGCCCCAACTTTTAATAAAAGGGCTAATAGGATCCTCGAGTAGAATATCTGAGATCCAATTAATAGGGGAGCTGAAAAAATCACTAAGGCAGAACCAACTGCTTGGATGAGGAAATATTTCAAAGCTGCTTCACATGAGAGTTCTCTTTTTTTACTAGTTATTAGGGGAATAAAAGATATTAAATTTAGTTCTAGACCCACTCAAGCTATAAACCATGAGTTGGAAGAAAGCGCCAGAATTGTGCCCGAAAGTAAGACGCAGAAGAACAAAGTTTGTCGCAAAGAAACTAACACTAAAAAGAGTGAGGCTAGACTCACATAGATGGGGTATGAGCCCATTAGCTTAAATTAGCTTATCTTTTTTGTAAAATACAAGTTGGTGTAAAGAGCATTAGAATTTTTGATATTCTTGGAATTGGTGTGAGTCCATTATTTGTAATATGAGTAGTTTTAATTACATTACTTGCCCTATCAAAGCAAACCTTTTATCAGGCATCATATTTCAACAAAATACAAAAAACACGAAAATACAAAGTTAAAACTGGAACAAATTGTATAATTTTAAGAAATAAAACTGCCTTGATAGGACTCCAGGGGAGGCAAATAGGTTAAGTTAGTTAACAAAATAGAAAAAGTAGGGGGGGGGGGCCTATAAGAGTTAAATATGGAGACGAAAAAAAAATTATTAACAGTACTATTATACTTAGAATATACATTCATTTAATTTATTATAATAGGCCTGGGTAGTTGTCTATACAATTAGAGGATAATATACACTTAAAAGGATTATAAGTCTTTCCTTTTTATACGTGGATAAGTACAGCCAGTTTTTATGATACACTTCGTGTGTATATGAATAGAAACTGGCTGTACTTATCTCCAATATAACTATTTTGGATATCAGCTTATAAGTGTGAGGTTTTAATATGGGGTTTATAAGTGATTTTTAACCTATGTGGTCGTTTTTGTTCACATATTTTGTGAGGGACCTATTTGGGTTTAGTTGGTCATTAAATTAGTTGTTAGATATAAATTAAGCGGCTTATTTACATATCATTAAATGTATATATAGTGACAAGAAAGTGGAACTGAAGGAATCTTTAATGAAACTTCCTCGTTGTTCTGACTAAGTTTGTATTTGCTCTAAGTCTATCGGGGAACAAATCAATAATTAGTTTTTTTCTTAAAAAAAAAACCTAACTCATCAAATAGAATGCGGCGATATAAAAACTTCTTAAATTAATATAAACGTAATTTTAATTTACATTATGAAGTTAGAATCGGCACTTTAGGTTTCCTATAGTTTGATTCTTGCTATATTCTTTGCTAATTGGGTTGAAAAGTACATGCAAGTCTTAGTGTCTAAGGGTTAATGCTTCCATTAAATATGGGAGCGTGAATAAGGTTGGAGTAAATACATACGACAAATGTGATAAAGCAGTACTAAAAATTTAGGAATCAACAAAAGTTGGACTAAGTAAATACCACTTAGGTCAGGTTAAAACTTGTGCCAGCATCCGCGGTTAGACTTGAAGGCCTAGTGAAGAAGTATAAGTTATTTGGTTAGATAAAAGTAAGTTTTTCTTATTTAGTACTCAAGTTAATAAGGGGTGAAAGTTGTATATTAGTGGAAATAATTGAGTGCTTATAAAGGTGGACTAGGATCGAAGCCAGGAAGTTCTAGGTATGAACCAGGATTAGATACCCTGTTACACTAGAAAATAATAATAACACATAACTGGAGTAGTTATAACTAATTTGTTTGAAATTCAAAGAACCTGGCGGTACTTTAGTCTAGTTAGAGGAACCTGTTATATAAACGATAAACCACGTAGAATCTTTCTTGTTCTTGTATAGCCAGTATACCTTCATTGTTAGATAATTTTATATATGAATTATTGAAATCGAGAAAATCAAGTATATTAGATCAAGGTGCTGCTAATGAGCAAGTATAAATGGGTTACAATATTTTAAAAGAGGCTGATTATAGTGAGAATTCACTATGTGAGGATGGATTTAATTGTAAGTTTAAATTTAGTAAGGTAAAGTGATAATAGCTCTAAAGTGTGTACATATTGCCCGTCGCTTTCATTAAATCAGATGAGATAAGTCGTAACATAGTAGGTGTACTGGAAAGTGTACCTAGAAGTAAGATAAAGCTTTATAGTTAAGCGTTTCACTTACGTTGAAAAGATATTCGTGCGATTCGATTTGTCTTAAAATATAAATATGTTTGTGTCGTTATTCTAGCTAATAAATGTGTTTAAGAAAAATACTTTTAAATAAAAATCAGTTTTTAGTATGCGAGAAAAAGCTTTTTTGGACTTGAGTATAAAAGTACCGTTAGGGAAATTTGAAATATGTATGAAAATTTAATTGGTTAAAAGGAGAAATAAAAATTCGTACCTTTTGTATCAGGGAGAATCAAAATGTGTCAGTTACAGTGAATTTCCCGAAAAAAGAATAGCTAATAATTTATAGTTGTCCTGGTGGGAAACAGGTTTAAAATAAATTCATTAGTGGTGAAATGCCAATCGAGTCTTTTAATATCTGGTTGTTCTGGAAATAAATTTAATTTAGACTAAACTGGTAAAAAGCAGTTTAGTAGTAGAGCCGGAGGGAAAAGCTTCTGGTTAAACTAGCTATGTGAGAAAATTGTGTTTGAGGAGAGGATATCCTAACTAAGCCTAGAAGTAGCTATGTTCATAAAGTGTCTTAACTAAGACGGAGTCCTCAAAGAATATTTTTATAGTCTTCATGAGAAATACAGAACTTTAATCTAGAATTTAATAGGTCTAGTAGTAATGATTTTATTAGTATAATTGTTTCTGTGTGTTTAATTAAAACAAGTCTAAAATAATAGACATCCTTTGTTTTATAGAGGAAAGTTATAGCAAAGGAACTCGGCAAAAAGGATTTCTGCCTGTTTATCAAAAACATGTCTTTACGGGTTTTATGTAAAGTCTAGCCTGCCCAGTGATATTAAAGTTCAACGGCCGCGGTAGCATGACCGTGCTAAGGTAGCATAATCATTTGTCCCTTAATTGGGGACTGGTATGAACGGCTGAACAAGAAATCGACTGTCTCTGCTATAAATCTTGAAATTAACGCTTAAGTGAAAAGGCTTAAATGAGATAGGGGGACGATAAGACCCTATAAATCTTGATGATCGGGGTAGTAATTTTTATGTAGTAGTTATAAACTTAAATTTAATACCTTGATTATTTTGTTGGGGCGACAGGGGTATAATTAGTAACTGCCTTGGATAAACAGCTAATTATTTTTATTGTGTTATGTCTAAGATCCTTCTTTGAAGATATCAGATCAAGTTACTTTAGGGATAACAGCGTAATCTTCCTTGAGAGTCCATATCGAAAGGAGGGGTTGCGACCTCGATGTTGAATTAAAGAACCTTTGTGGTGTAGCAGCTATTAAAGGAGGTCTGTTCGACCTTTAAACCTTTACATGATTTGAGTTCAGACCGGCGTAAGCCAGGTCGGTTTCTATCTCCTATTGTAAATAGTAGCTTTTTTAGTACGAAAGGATCAGAAAGCTGGAATAATTTTAAATTATCTTATTATTACTTTGGCAGAAGATATGCGTTAGATTTAGGATCTGATAATATAGAACTTGAAGTCTATAGGTAATAGACCCTCTCGAAGATTACGTCCAATGGGTCGGTGATTTTTATTGTCTCGGTTTTGAAATACTTGATTCTTATTATCTGCGTTTTGGTTGGAGTGGCGTTTGTTACCTTGCTGGAGCGCAAGGTGTTAGGATATATGCAAATTCGCAAAGGTCCTAATATTGTTGGGTATATGGGAATCCTCCAACCTTTTTCAGACGCTGTAAAATTGTTTAGCAAAGAGCAAACCCCTCCAACTTTGTCTAATTTTTTTGTGTATTATATCTCTCCTGTTTTCAGGCTTGCAATTTCTTTGATTGGTTGATGTGTAATACCTTATGAATTGGGGATGATAAACTTTAACATGGGAACTTTATTCTTTTTGTGTTGTCTAAGTCTAGGAGTGTACCCGGTGATAAGGGCTGGTTGGTCATCTAACAGAAAATATTCTTTGTTGGGAAGTTTACGCGCCGTCGCTCAGACAATTTCTTACGAAGTAAGGTTGGCTTTAATTTTATTGAGATTTTTATTTTTAATTGGGGGATTCAACTTAGAACTGTTCAGCCTATATCAGGAAAAAGTGTGGTTCTTATGGTTGACGCTCCCCTTGGCTGGGGTATGGTTGGCCTCTTGCTTGGCGGAAACAAATCGAACGCCGTTCGATTTTGCGGAAGGTGAGTCTGAGTTAGTCTCGGGATTCAATACTGAATACAGAGGAGGCGGATTCGCCTTGATTTTTATGTCTGAATACAGGAGAATTTTGTTTATAAGGATGCTATTTAGATTAATATTTCTTGGTGGTAATTTATTTAGGGTTTTATTCTATCTTAAATTAGTAGGTATGGGTTTTGTTTTCGTGTGGGTCCGTGGTACCCTTCCCCGTCTACGGTACGATAAGCTCATATATCTAGCCTGGAAAAGGTTCTTACCTGTGTCTTTAAATTATTTGATTTTTTTCATGGGCGTGAAATCCTTGTGTTTCTGTACATTTTTGATATAATTCGTAATTATTATAATACATTGAAAACAACGATCAATAAGAGTAAATCTCTTTTTAAGCGTTTTCAAAACGCTTGTTTTAAATAAACTAATTGATCAGTCTAGGAGATAATCTCACAGGTAAATAGTAACTGGATTAAAAATGAAATATGAAAAATATAATCTAGTTAGAATTTGTCCTGTTAAGATGAAGGGATCTTCAACAGGTCGAGCGCCGATTCATGTGAGTAAGACTAGGATAGATACTAGTGATCAGAATATAAATTGATTGACTGGATAAAAGGCCAATCTTCGGAATTTAGAGCAGTAGGTGGCAGGAAGGACAACTAAAATAGAAACTGATGCAACTAAAGCGATTACCCCCCCTAACTTGTTCGGGATAGATCGCAGAATAGCATAAGCAAATAAAAAGTATCATTCAGGCTGAATGTGGGCAGGGGTGGATAAAGGATTTGCTGGAATAAAGTTATCTGGGTCACCCAGTAGGTAGGGGTTTAATAAAGTGATTAAAACTAGTAGTATTAATATTACCACAAATCCAACCAAATCTTTGAAAGAGAAATAGGGGTGGAAGGGTACTTTATCTGGTTGCCTAGAAATACCTAAAGGATTTCCTGATCCGGATTGGTGCAGGAAAACAATATGAACCGAGGATAGTGCTAAAACTACAAACGGCAGAAGAAAATGTAGAGTGAAGAACCGCGTAAGTGTTGCATTTCCTACAGAAAACCCCCCTCAAATTCATTGGACAAGGTCTGTCCCAATAAAAGGAATTGCAGAGAATAAGTTAGTAATAACCGTTGCTCCTCAAAACGATATTTGACCTCAGGGTAGAACATACCCCAAAAAAGCCGCTGCCATTGTGGCGAATAGAACTAGAACCCCAACCATTCAAACCTCAGTAAATAAATAAGATCCATAGTAAATGCCCCGTCCTACGTGAATATATAAGCAAATAAAAAAAAAGGACGCTCCGTTGGCGTGAAGGGTTCGCAGGAATCAGCCATAATTTACGTCTCGACAGATATGGGCTACCCTCGAAAAAGCTAGATTAATATCGGCTGTGTAGTGTATAGCTAGAAAAATCCCTGTGGAAATTTGCACAATTAGACATAACCCTAGAAGTGATCCAAAATTCCAAAGCGTTGAAATATTAGTTGGAATGGGCATATCGACTAAAGCCCCGTTTATAATTTTAAATAGGGGGTGAGTTTTGCGGATAGGTGTTGTCATTATTTTGATAAGCGTAGGGGACCTGAAAAAACTGAAGTTATTTCTACTACCACGATAAGAGTAAATAGGAGATATAAAATTACTACTAAGGTTAGGCCTATAGTTGGAAAATTATAGATGAAATGCGTTGAGATTGAGGATAAGTCTGGGATATCTTTTGCTGAAAAAAAAGAGTGCTGAACTGATACAGGCTGGATGGAAAATAGAGGATCTAAAAATATAAATAGTGCTGACAAAGAAAATGACCCGAGCAGAATTATAGCGGTTAAGAAAAGGGACAACTTGAACGATTCATTCGAGGCCAGGGAGGCTACATAAATAAATAAAACTAATATCCCGCCCAAGAAGATTAAGAACAAAATATAAAAAATCAGAACGATGGAGAAATTATTCCGGATGAGATGGAAATCAGCGTGGTTTGAATGAGGAGTATAATCCCTGCCGATAGGGGGTGAGTTAGGCGAGTAAATACAATTGAAAAAGATAAAATAAATGGGACAAAGAGGATAGTGATATCAGGAAATAGTTTAAGTAAAATATTAATTTTGGGGATTAAAGACAGGGCGTTAGGCTTTTTTCCTGATGTATTGAGAAATATCTATTTTCATTTTCGATTTACAAGACCGAAGTTTTCAATTAAACTATCAAAACTAATGGTAATTTTAAAGTTTTTATTTTGGCTGGTTCCTTTTGTAGTTGTATTCTGTGGTTTGAGTGTGTTTAGGTCTAAGCGTAAACATCTCTTGAACGTTTTACTAGGATTGGAGTTTGTGATGTTGGGGGTGTTTTGCGTCTTGGTCTATAGTTTATCTGTTTTAAGGGGTGAACTCTACTTTGTGTTATTTTTTCTGGCAATAGTGGCTTGTGAGGGGGCCTTGGGATTATCTATTTTGGTGTCAATTGTCCGGACTCACGGTAACGATTATTTTAATAGGTTTAGTTTTTTACAATGTTAAAACTTCTGATTCCAACGGCTTTATTGATAATGTTTGCTGGTAGTTGGGAGGTGGTGCAGTTCTTCTTATTCGTTCTTAGCTTCTTAGTTTCGCTTAAATGTGCTCATGATTTTTTTATAAGAGAGCTTGGGTATATAATGGGGGTGGACTACCTAAGGTATGCTTTGATCTTGCTTAGTGTATGAATTGTTGCCCTTATAATTTGTTCTAGTCAAAAAGTGGTAAAGACCTATAATTTTAGGGGGGGATTTATTCTGGTTAATATAGGCTTGTTGATATGTTTGTTCTTGACTTTTTCTTCTATAAATTATCTGTTCTTTTATGTAAGATTTGAGAGTAGTTTAATTCCTACCTTGATTTTGGTCTTGGGATGGGGGTACCAACCAGAACAAGTCCAGGCTGGTCTGTATATACTTTTTTATACTTTATTTGCTTCTTTGCCTTTACTTATTTGCTTGTTTTCTTTATATGAAGCAGGTGGCAGCTTAGTCATCGGGCTTCCGTATAAGGTTGATCAGATAGATTTTGTTTCTGTTCTATGGTATTTCTCTTCTCTATTCGCTTTTTTGGTTAAGTTGCCTTTGTATTTATTCCATATTTGGTTGCCCAAAGCGCATGTAGAGGCCCCCGTGGCTGGTTCAATAATTCTTGCCGGTGTTTTGTTGAAATTGGGTGGTTACGGAATTATACGAATTTTGTCAATCTTTTCTGTTATTAATAAAAGGTTCGTTTGATTGTGGGTTTGTTTGGGCATTATCGGGGGAGCTATAGTAAGTTTAATGTGTTTGCGAGAAGTTGATATTAAATCTTTAATTGCTTATTCTTCTGTGGCACATATGGGAATAGTTTTAGGGGGGCTTATAACTTCAAGATGATGGGGAATAAGTGGGTCTCTAGTCGTCATAGTAGGCCACGGACTTTGCTCATCGGGGCTATTTTGTTTAGCAAATATGGTTTATGAGCGAATTGGAACCCGGAGTATATTAATTGGTAAGGGATTATTAAGAATCATACCCAGAATAGGGTTGTGGTGATTCCTCTTGAGAATCGGGAACATAGGAGCCCCTCCAACTTTAAACTTTGCTGGAGAAATTCAAGTTTTATCAAGATTAGTTGGGTGGAGAAAGCTTACTATTATTGGACTAGTGTTTTTATTGTTCTTAAGAGCTAGTTATACAATTTATATATACAGAATTAGTCAACATGGTTTATTTTACAGGTTATTATTTTCTTGCAGGCCGGGGAAGATTCGAGAATTCCTTGTTTTGTTACTCCACTGGCTTCCTCTGAATTTAATGATTGTTAAAGTAGGAAGATTGATTTTTATACCTTATTTAAGTAGTTTAAATAAAACGTTAGTTTGTGGTGCTAAATATGTAAATTGGTTACCTTAAATCATGATCTTTAAGATACCTATAAGAATTAGAAGGACCGTGTTTTTGGGATTTATGTCGATTTGTTCTGGCACGTTATCGTTGTTGCTTCTTTCTACTAATGTTACTTTTTTAATTGAGTGGGAGTTTTGTTTCCTTAATGGGTGCCCGTTAGTTATAACTATCATTTTTGATTGAATCTCTATATTGTTTTCTAGATTTGTTTTTTTCATTTCTTGTATAATTATATTCTATAGTGGTGAGTATATGCGGGATGATAAGAATTTTGATCGATTTATGTATTTAGTGCTTTTGTTTGTCTCGTCTATGGTTATAATAATTGTGAGGCCCAACCTCATTAGGATTTTGCTCGGTTGGGACGGTCTTGGGTTGGTATCCTATTGTTTAGTTATTTATTATCATAATGAAAAGTCGGCTAATTCGGGCATGTTGACTATTTTGTCAAACCGGATTGGTGATGTTGCTGTGTTGATTAGGATTGGTTTAATGACTAAATTTGGTGGGTGAAACTTTGTGCTATATTCGGGAGAGATTGGTAGGAAGTCTATGTTGTTGATTAGAGCGTTAATTGTAACAGCGGCTATAACTAAAAGAGCTCAGATCCCTTTTTCAGCCTGGCTTCCCGCTGCTATAGCGGCGCCAACCCCAGTTTCGGCATTAGTGCATTCTTCAACCTTAGTGACTGCCGGGGTATACTTACTGATTCGTTTTAGTAATGCTTTTATGGATTCTTCTGTTTCGTCTTTTTTGCTAATCGTTTCTTGTTTGACTATGTTCATAGCCGGCCTAGGTGCCAATTTTGAGTATGATTTAAAGAAGATTATTGCCCTGTCAACACTTAGCCAACTTGGGGTGATGATAAGAATTTTGTCTTTAGGAATACCTGATTTGGCTTTCTTCCATCTCTTGACTCACGCTTTGTTCAAGGCATTGTTGTTCATGTGTGCTGGTATGATTATTCATAATATAAAGGAGTGCCAGGATATCCGGCATATAGGTGGATTGGCTACCTCAATGCCCTTGACATCTTCTTTAATAATGTTGTCAAACATGGCTCTTTGCGGTATGCCTTTCATGGCTGGGTTTTACTCAAAAGACCTAATTTTAGAGGTTGCTTTCATAAGAAATATTAATAAAATTTCTTTTTTATTATATGTGATGGCAACGGGTCTTACTGTATGTTATACTTTTCGTCTTATTTACTATGTTATTAGAGGAGAGCCCGTATTGGGTTCTTTTATTCTAATTAACGATTACTGTCCCACTATAACTACTCCGAGAGTGATGTTGAGGATTGATGCGGTCTCCATAGGAGCCTTGCTGTCTTGATTACTATTTAGTGAAAGATATATAATTTGTTTAAGTTTCTCCCTAAAAATCCTTGCTCTTGCAGTTAGAGTTCTAGGGGGATTTATGGGGTATATGTTCAATTTGATAAGAGTAAATCACAGCTTAAGATCTATTTCTTTTTTTTCTGTCACAAGCTTTGTTGGTTCTATATGATTTTTACCACACCTTTCTGGGTTCTTTGTCTCTAGACATTCACTAAGGGTGGGGTCTAAAGTAAAGAAGAGTCTCGACGGGGGGTGATTGGAGTATTTCGGTGGCCAAGGCGGACACTATACTTTTATGAAAGGTTCCGGTTATATTGAAATATCTCAGGATAAAACTTTTAAAGTGCTGGTGAAAACTTTATTTGTTTGGATTGTGATCATGCTAATTATACTTTATTACTCGTATAATTTAAATTGTTAGAATATTGCATTGAAGCTGCAAATGTGGTTTTGTTTACCTGCGGGTGCATTTTTAGAAGAGATAAATATCTTCATCTTTACATCGAAAATGTAATGTGTTTGAAGTTACACCATAAAAAAGACGTATAAACGGAGTTGAACCGCTTTGAAAATAGATTAGAAGTCTTTTTCATTCCACAAATACTTCCTTGGTAGGAATAAAATTCAGTTCTATCATTAACAGTGATAAGCCTCTATTTTGGCTTCTACCAAATGATATCAATTAGAGGTGTATTAAACCAAGGCTTAGGTCGAAACTAAGAGCAAATTTTCGCTTTCTAATTAAGTTAAGATCAGTTAAGATTTAACACCTTGTAAGTGCAAGTTACATATCATGATTGACTATGATCCTAGCTTGATCATTCTAGAGCCCCAGCATGCCACTCAAGGTACAATCCAAATAAGAGAATGAGTAGAAATAAGAGACCCGTCCAAGATCAATAAACGATGTTTGAAAGATCTATAATGTAGATTAGGGGTAGAAGAAGGGTAATTTCAACATCAAAAATCAAAAAAATAACTGCGATCAGAAAAAATCGTAGCGAGAAAGGAATTCGAGCAGAGCCTTTGGGATCAAAACCACACTCAAATGGTGATAATTTTTCTCGATCTGAGATGGTCTTTTTCGATACCAGTCATGCTAAGATCATTAAGATTGAGCAGATGATGACAGTTAAAGAGGAGATTGACAAAATTAAAAAGATTAACTTTTCTAAAAGAATTAGACTTTCCATTTGGAAGACGGAGGTACTTTATATACTAAAAAGTTTATCCTCCTCATCAGTAAATACAAATATAGAGAAATAGTCATACTACGTCGACGAAATGTCAGTATCATGCAGTGGCCTCAAACCCGAAGTGGTGCTTAGATGAAAAATGACACATATAGAGTCGATACAAACAAACTGATAAAAATGCTGTTCCAATAATAACGTGAAGTCCATGGAAGCCAGTCGCTACAAAAAAAGTAGATCCGTAAACTGAGTCGGCGATGGTAAATGAGGCTTCAAAATACTCAAGTGCTTGGAGTGCTGTAAAGTAGAATCCTAAAATAATTGTTAGGAAGAGGCTTTGGATGGCTTCAGAGTGTTTAGATTCCGTAATAGAGTGGTGTGCTCAAGTTACAGTTGCTCCGGATGAAATCAAAATCGTGGTATTTAAGAGAGGAATTTGAAAGGGGTTGAATGGCTGGATTCCTGCTGGTGGTCAGGAAGTGCCGATTTCTACTGTTGGAGAAAGTCTTCTGTGGAAAAATGCTCAAAAAAAAGAAAAAAAGAAAAGAACCTCAGAGACAATAAATAAAATTATGCCTCACCGCAGGCCTTTTCCTACCACTGAGGTGTGAAGGCCTTGATAGGTGGCTTCTCGAGTTACGTCCCGTCATCATTGGATTATGGTTAAGACAGTCCTGATGAGTCCTATAATAAGAAGTCTTATTCTTGCTTCGTGAAATCATTTAACAAGACCTGTGGTCAGTATCATTGCTCTAATAGAACCTGTTAAAGGCCAAGGCCTTTCGTTTACTAGGTGATAGGGATGAAATCCGTGTGTGAGTGACATTAGTTAATCTCGCCGGCGTAGAGAGTTCTTAATACGGTAAAGACATAAGATTGAATAATTGCAACAGCTGATTCTAAAGTTAATAGAAGAATTTGTGATAAAATGAGAATGGATAGGAGAGTTGATGAAGCGATTCTAGGTCCTGATTGTCTTAAAAGAGTAAGAACTAAATGACCGGCGGTTATATTGGCTGCTAGACGAATCGCCAAAGTTGCGGGGCGAATTAAATTTCTGATCGACTCAATTAAAACCATAAATGGTATAAGAACCCTTGGTGTTCCTTGGGGAACTAGGTGAGCAAATATGTGCTGTGTGTGTTTAAATCACCCGAAAACCATCAATGCTAGCCAGATTGGCAGGGAGAGGGATAAGGTTATAGCCATGTGGCTGGATCTAGTAAATACGTACGGTAATAATCCTAAAAAATTATTGAATAGAATAAGAGAAAATAGAGAAACTATAAATAGTCTGATTCCAGTGTGGGAAATAGGCAATATAGATTTTAATTCCTGGTGGAGGGTTTGCATCGATTGGCTCCAGATTATAACCCACCGAGAGGGTGAAGCCCAGTAAATTATAGGAAGGAATAAGATTCCAATGAAGGTGGATAGTCAGTTTAGAGGTATAGAAAAAATTGACGAAGAGGGTTCAAAAATAGAAAATAATCTTGTTATCATTTTCAAGTTTTTTCGGTATCCCCACTTTGTTTAGCAGAGACTACTACTTTCTGGGGCGAAAAAATAAAGTAATTTAATACAATAAAACAGATCAATCTAAAAGAGAACAGGATAAATAGGTTTAATCAGAGCATGGGGCCTATTTGTGGCATAGAAAAATGTCCATAAGACAACTTCAGCGTGACAAACTAATATTATAATTTAACTAATTTTTCGATCTAATCAAACCACCTGAGGTACTAGGGCACCATGATAGGTTTAAAAGACCTACACTTTTATCAGCCATCGGGTGAATCTTCTCTGGAAGCTATCACTCAAGATAAAAAAGAATTAGTAGAGACGGATTCAATCACAATAGGTATAAATCTATGGTTAGCACCACAGATTTCTGAACATTGACCAAAGAAGAGACCTGGTCGAGAGACCACAAAGCTCAGTTGATTTAGTCGACCGGGGATAGCGTCTGCCTTTACACCCAGGGCCGGGACCGTTCATGAGTGGATTACGTCGGCTGCTGTAACTAGAACTCGAATTTGTGTATCTATGGGGACCACCATTCGGTTGTCAACATCTAAGAGACGATATTCGAACTCTTTAGAGTAGTCTGTTGCTGTTATGTAGGAGTCGAATTCTACCTGGACGAAATCTGAGTATTCATATCTTCAGTATCACTGGTGACCTACTGTCTTAATCGTTAAGCTGGGGGAGTTAACTTCGTCTAATAGGTACAAAAGACGTAAAGAGGGTAGAGCAATAATAACAAGAATGATGGCTGGTAGAATGGTTCAGATCATTTCAATGGTCTGATTTTCTAAAAGAAATCGGTTGGTGAGGACGTTGAATAGGATAGATGTTATTAGGTAGGCCACTAATGATGTAATCACAATTAGAATAACTATCGCGTGGTCGTGGAAAAAAATTAACTGTTCCATTAAAGGCGAGGCACTGTCTTGGAATCCTAAATGTCTTCATGTTGCCATTAATACTAAAAGAAGTAAAACCTCCATAACAGGAGCTTAAATCCTGTGCATTCCTCTGCCATTTTAGAATGCAGTAATTATTGGAATTTCTATATATCTATGATCGGCTGGAGGATATGAGTGATACCACTCGATCGAAGTAGGTATAAATGAGTTAAATAGAAGAGGTCGCTTTGATGCTAATCCTTCTCAGATAATAAACACAAACCCTAGAACCGCCACAAGAGATATCGAGGATCCTACAGACGAAACTACATTTCATGTTGTATAGGCGTCTGGGTAGTCCGAGTACCGTCGAGGCATACCCCTCAGACCTAAAAAGTGCTGGGGAAAGAAAGTAGTGTTTACACCTACAAACATCGCCGTAAACTGAATTTTTAATCATTTAGGGTTTAGTGATATACCGGTGAATAGGGGGAATCAATGTGCGATCCCGGCAAAAATACCGAACACGGCACCCATAGATAGAACGTAGTGGAAATGGGCAACTACGTAGTATGTATCGTGAAGAATGATATCAATCGATGAGTTGGCTAGTACAATACCTGTTAGGCCTCCCACTGTAAACAAAAAGATGAATCCTAGGGTCCACAGGAGAGAGGGAGTAAGGGTAAAATGAGCTCCGTGAAGGGTTCCTAACCACCTGAATACTTTAATCCCGGTAGGGACGGCAATAATTATGGTAGCAGATGTAAAATATGCTCGTGTATCAACGTCTATACCAACTGTAAACATGTGGTGGGCTCATACAACGAATCCTAGAATACCAATAGCCAGCATGGCATAAATTATCCCCAGGGCCCCGAAAGGCTTTTTTTTGTTGGATTCTTGTGCAACAATGTGAGAAATTATGCCAAATGCGGGCAGAATTAAAATGTATACTTCGGGGTGTCCGAAGAACCAGAACAAATGTTGATAGAGAATTGGGTCTCCACCTCCGACTGGATCAAAAAAGGAAGTATTTAAATTTCGATCAGTGAGAAGTATAGTAATAGCTCCTGCTAAGACGGGCAGAGATAGAAGAAGTAAGATGGCTGTAATGAAAACTGATCATACGAAAAGTGGTATTCGATCAAGAGTTATGCCAGAAGAGCGCATGTTAATCACAGTGGTAATAAAATTAACAGCACCTAGAATAGATGAAACACCTGCCAGGTGAAGGGAGAAGATCCTCAGATCAACCGATGCCCCCGCGTGTGCGACGCCAGCTGATAAAGGGGGGTAAACTGTTCAACCAGTACCAGCACCTCTCTCGACTGCACCACCTGCAAGTAGTAGAGTTAGGGATGGAGGGAGAAGTCAAAACCTTATGTTATTTATCCGGGGGAAAGCTATATCAGGAGCTCCTAATATAATCGGAACTAATCAGTTTCCAAATCCTCCAATCATAATGGGCATAACCATAAAGAAAATTATAATGAAAGCGTGAGCAGTTACTACTACGTTGTAAATTTGATCGTCTCCAATGAAACTACCTGGTTGACCTAGTTCAGCTCGAATAATAAGTCTTAGAGAAGTTCCTACTATTCCTGCTCATGCCCCGAAGATAAAGTATAGGGTACCAATGTCTTTATGATTAGTAGAGAAAAATCATCGTTGCGT